TATATATATATATATATATCTTTTGTTTTTATTTATAAGATTTTGACATTGAAAATTATAACTCAAATTATGATGGTGACAGGTAGTAAAACTTTTCACATAAAGCTTATTAAATAATCATATCGTAGTCGTGGAAAGGTATATCGAGTGAACAATACCCTGGAGATAATGATAATGGGTAGATAATTTCTCATTACAGAAGAAAGAAGTACACAAAATAAAATACTTAGTGTGATGATTATTCCATATTCTGCTATAAATAAAAAAGCAAATTCAACTCTTCCATATTCTACGTTAAAACCTCTAACTAATTCTCTTTCAGCCTCTATGAAATCAAAAGGAGTTCGTCCACATTCTGCTAAAATTATTATAATAATAGGTAGATAAAATATTCAACTAAACAATAACTCAAGTCTTAGAAATCCTTTTCAAGTTACATAAAAAGAAAATGAATCTTTTAAATTAAGTATTATTAAAATAATGAGAGATAGACAGATTTCGTAAGAAATGGATTGAACTATTGAGCGTAGGCTTCCATATAAAGCATATTTTCTATTAGAGGCTCAACTTCTTAAAAGTAGGCCAAAACCCAGTATGCCTAAAAGAATTATTACAAATAGGCTATTTAAATAGAAATCAAATAGTCTAAATAGATAGGGTATTCCAATTCAAAATAGAAGAAAAACTAATAGGTTAATTCTAGGAATAAAAGTAAATAATAAATAATTTAAATAAAAGGGTTTATTAAGTGTTTTTACTATGAGTTTTATTCCATCTAAAACAGGTTGAATAATTCCTCACAATAAAACCTTGTTAGGACCACGTCGGCATTGTACTACACCTATGTATGCACGTTCTAGTAAAGTAATAAAAGCTACTGCTAGAAGAATAGCTAATAATATAATCGCTGATTGTAAGATTCACATTAACATTCTCTAATTTAGTAAGCTTACTAGTCGTTGTACACTATGTTAAAGAGTAATCTTGGTAACTATGAGTTGAAATCTCATTGTGATATAATTTCACCAAAAGATCAAATATAAGTTTCAGAGAATTATAAAATTATGAGTTGAGTTTAAATCAACTGCAATTTGTCTGCCACACTGAAAATGTTTATTATTGGTTTATTTTTATTAAATGTACTCAATTTTTGAAAGATAGGAAAGATGTTTGTTCAATTGCGATAGGTATAAAACTATGGTTGACTCCACATAATTCTGCACAGAATCCATAAACTAAACCAGGGAGGTTGGAAAAATGAATAGTCGAAAGAATTCGACCGGGAGTGGCATCTATTTTTACACCTAGAGAAGGTACAGATCATCTATGGACGACGTCATTAGAGCTTACAGAGATTCGGATTGGAGTTTTGATTGGTAGAACTACTCGGTTATCACATTCAGTTAAACGAAAAGCTTTAGATTCTCATTCTTGTAAAAAGGAATCATAAGAGATATTAAAATCTGGATAGTAATATTCTCAATATCATTGATGTCCGGTTACATTAAGATTTAAGCAAGGTATAGTAATTTGGGAGTCTTCTACATATAAAGTTTTAAGAGAAACAGAAGCCATGCAACATAAGATTAATAAAGGTAAACAGGTTCAGTTAAACTCAATAAATTGAGATTCAATAATATAGTTACATTGGGATTTAGATAAATTTATAGTTGTGTAGATTCATAAGATAATGGTAAAGATACTAATTATCATGGTAGATACTCAGTCTATTAAATTGTTTAATGATTCACTTGTTTCAGAAAAACTATTTTGAATATAATAAGCTCCTCATTTTGTCATTTAATTAAATTTAGTGTTTATTTATAGAACAGATAATAAATTGTTTTGTGTAAAGGAATGTTCTTTATAAGGTTGATTTAATGAGAATTCAGAAGATACTAAAGGAGTAATATTAAATATAGATTGTCGGTATGATGTAATTCTTTCTCAAATAATAATTAAGAATAAAATTACAGATACGAAGGAAAGGATTCTTCCATAAGAAGAAATAGAATGTATCAAAGCAAAACAATCATTATAATCGATATAACGTCGTGGTATACCATTTAATCCTAAGAAATGTTGTGGTATAAAAGTAAGATTAGCCCCTAAAAATATCAAAATGAATTGGACTTTTTGAGTAATTCTATTAAAATCTACACCTAAAATTGGAGGTATTCATAAGGTAAAAGCTACTATAATTCCAAATACAACTCCTATACTTAAAACATAATGTAAATGACCTACTACGTAGTATGTATCATGAAGTAGAAGATCTAAAGAAGCATTAGAGAGAGAAATTCCGGTTAGACCTCCAATTGTAAATAATGAAATAAATCCTAAAGTTCAAAGTAAAAGAGGTGAAGATTTAGTGGAAGTTCCGTACATAGTAGCCATTCAGCTAAATACTTTTACTCCAGTAGGGACTCCAATGATCATAGTAGCAGCAGTAAAATATGCTCGTGTGTCCACGTCTATTCCTACAGTATATATATGATGACCTCAAACAAAACAGCCTAATAAGCCGATTCTTATTATAGCATAAATTATTCCTAATGGGCCAAATACTTTAAACTTTCCTGAAATATTTATCAAAGCTTCAGAAACTGCACCAAATGCTGGAAGAACAAGAATATAAACTTCAGGATGACCGAAGAATCAAAAAATATGTTGAAACAAGATGGGATCACCTCCGCCTGAGACTTCAAAAAATGTTGTCCCAAAGTTTCGGTCTGTTAAAAGTATTGTAATACCACCAGCGAGTACTGGAAGTGAAATAATTAATATAAAAGAAGTAATTACTACACTTCAAACAAATATAGAAATTCGATCTAGAGTAAACATAATAGAACGATTAAAAAAACAAGTAGAAATGAAATTAATTCTTCTTGCAATTGAAGAAATACCTGCTAAATGTAAAGAAAAAATTAATAGGTCTACTCTATGATCAGAATGACCAAGTCATGATGAAAGAGGAGGATAAAGAGTTCAACCTGTTCCTGCTCCCGTATTTAAAAATATAGAGGTAATGAATAGTAATATAGAAGGAGGAAGAAGCCAAAATCCTAAGTTGTTAATTCGAGGAAATGATATGTCTGGTGCACCTATTATTAAAGGTAAAATTCAATTACCAAATCCTCCTAATAAAATAGGTATAACTATGAAAAAAATTATAGCAATAGCGTGAGCTGATACGATTGTATTATAATAACCACAAATCCTGCCACCCATATTAAAACTCCATGGTGATAGAAGAATAGTTCGAATCACTATAGATAAAGACAGTCCTAGCATGCCTCCTCAAATTCCAAATAGAATGTATATTGTACCAATTTTTTTATGATTTCCTGTATATACTCATTTTATCATAGATAAATGTCACAGTGAGTGGATTATAAACTTCTTTTTTGCAAAAAAATAATGCTGATATTACATTAATAACCCAAAATTAAAGTAACTAAGACTAATTCTGAAAATTAACAAATTTCTGCATCATTCAATTTTATGCTTTATCTTATTTGTTTTAATTAAATAATTCATTTTAATTTATTTATATATCATTCTATGATTAAGCTTAAGATTATAAAAATTAAGAAAATGTGACTTAAAATGAAAGGGTTGATTGATCTTCTTGTCATTGAAGGTAGAATTATGACTAAAATGAGAATTTCTAAATCAAATAAGACAAAAATTAAGCTAATTATAAAAAAATTTAAAGAAAAAGGTATACGATTAATTCTATATCTCTCAAATCCGCATTCAAACCTAAATTTTTCTTTTTTATAATTTAAAAGATTAATTGACCGGATTCCAGATATGAGCATAATGATTAAGCAACAAAACAACGCATACACTATATAGAAAAAAATCGAAAGAAATTGATATTATTTTACCAAACCTTTTTTATATAGATTAATAGTAGAAGGTAGTATAAATTTATAGCTAAAATTTATGATATTTCAGATTAGATAAACAATAAACAAAGAGATAAGAATATAGTTAAAAGGGCTAATTTGGTAAAGCATAAGAATTAAAGATATAATACTTTAATCTGACAAATTAATATTTTTTGTAAACTAAATCTTTTATACAGCTTTAAGTTATAGAAACTGTAAACCTTCAAAGTTTAAAAAGATGATTTGTCAAGCTGTCAAGTTGAATATTAAATAGTTAATGTCCTCAGCAATAAAATATAACATATAGCATTAGTCAAATTGCGTCTACGAAATGTCAATATCAAATGGTAAGTTCAAATCCTATTATGGATATATTAGTGAAATATAAGTTTAAGAGAAATATGAATGAAACTACTAGGGCTAAGGTTCCAATAATTACGTGGAGACCATGAAAGCCTGTTGAGATAAAAAAGACAGCTCCTCTATTTCTGGATGTAAAATTGAAAGGAAGACTGGTATATTCCATTCATTGAACTGTAATAAATAAGGCACTTAAAAGTAGAGTTAATAATAATCATTGGATAGATCAGGATCCTTTATAGTTAGTTTCAAAATGTGATATAGTGACAGTAGCAAGTCTACTTGTAACTAATAGAATAGTGTTTAATCTAGGTGCACCGATAAATGTTGGAGCTTGTAATCTTACAGGTGGTCAATAGCCGGATTCAGGGGCAATTGCTGAGTATAAAAATATTCAAAAAAATCTTACAAAAAAAAATCTTTCTCTAATTAGAAAAAGTACAACAGCTAATTTTATATTGGATCTAATATCATTATTATTGTTACCACTTATAGATTCACGGGTAGAATCACGTATTCAGTAAAATATGCACATGAGAACTAAAGAAAAGGCTGTAATTATGCTAATAAATGAGAATTTATTAAGAAATTCACTTAGTTTCAGTAATACACATAGTCTAAGTATGGTTCTTATTAATGAAAAAGAAAGTAAAAAGGCTCAAGGACTTGAGTAGTTAATTAATTTTTTCATTTATAAAGAATAGATTAGTTTTATGATATAAAGTTGAATTAATCGAATTCATGAGTTTAAGTTTAGACCTAAATTAAATTTATAGTTTAGGGGATGAGATTTTCATTCTGGAATTATAATTATTTCGGAGTAATACATGTTTGCTAAAATAATAAAAACTATTCTTTGAACTAGTATTACAAAGGTTTCATATAGTCTAATTAAACTTATAAATGATAGTTTAAGTTTAACAAAATCAGTCAAAAATATTCCTACGATTAGGTTTATTATTATTCGAAATGGTAAAGAAATAAATCGAATTATATAACTTAAATTATGAAAGCATCAAATTATAAAATTAAGAATGTATCAACTAATAGGAATTTTTTCTCCAAAAAGTTTCAATCCTCCTCTTATAATTATTTTTAGTCAAATAGATAGTAAAAAAATAGTAGTAATAATAAGAATAAACCAATTTTGAGTAGTAGGAATTCAATTGAATGAGAATAACGAATAAAAATTGATTAAAAGAATAATAAAACACAAAGAGAAAATTACTATATATTCTTTGTAGATGTTTGTGTAATTTAATCCTGTAAATTTTTTTAATATTTGAGTTCAACGTGAACAATAAAGTTGATTTTTAGATATAAAGAAAATTAAAAAAATAAATAAAGTCAAAGATATGAAAGCATTAAAACGGTTGTTAGAATTTCATGTTAAAGGTATTAATTCAATTTCAGAATTTATTATTTCATCTAAAATTTTAGATTGAGTGTGTTGGTACCATATTAGCAAAAGTAATCTTATTAAAACTCTTGAACTTAGAAGTTTAAAAATAAAATTTTTTGATTTTATCATTATTTTTCAAAGAAATTGTGTTCTTAATTCCTTTCGTACTAAAAGATCATTATATTAAATATTTATTAAAGAGAATCCGACCTGTTTTACAACGGTCTAAACTCAAATCATGTAAAATTGGTTTTGTCGAACAAACAAAATTTATGTGATATTTGCGTCACATAAGTAAAAATAATTCAACATCGAGGTCAAAAACTAAAATTTAAATTAGGTCTTTTAATTTTAATTTTGCTGTTATCCCTAGAGTAATTTTATTATATTTAATTTAGTTACTTAATTTATATGAATATTTTATCCCAAAAAAATTTTTAAATTTCTAGGGTCTTCTCGTTTTAATAAATAAATAAAGTATTTTAACTTTATTATTGATTTCGATTAAATAACTTTTTAAGAATTAGAATCTCTTTTTCCCTTTCATTCAAGTTTAAATTTATTAAACAAATGATTATGCTACCTTTGCACAGTCAATTTACTGCGGCCGTTAAAATTATTTAATCACTGGGCAGGTATTACATTATATGTTATAATGCAATGTTTTTATTAAACATTAGGATTCTAGTTGTCGAGTTTTAAAATATTATTTACGAATCTACTCACTATTATATATTATATTAAACATAAATTAAGTTTATTAGTAATAGCTGATTAGAGTGATGATAGTGATAAATTTTCTATTATGAATAAATTAAAAAGATATTTCTAATCTTTTTCTTATATTAATATTAATTTTGTATATAAGCTTATCCTTATGACAAATAATTTAAAAGATATCAATTAACATAAAGCTTGTTACACAATTTAGTATTATCTATTTATGTAACAAATAGATTCTATTAAATTAATTTGTTAATTTTCTTTTTTAGAACTTTTTCTGATTCTTAGAATATCCTAATACAAAAGGAAGTGTTAACATTGATTCTATTTTATTTAGAAAAATTACTTTTTTATTGTAAATAAAAAGTACTAAATATACTATTTTCTAGAATTTCTAAGTTCTCTTTCCAGAAAACTTACTTTGTTACGACTTTCCTCTTTTATGAGGGTGACGGGCGATATGTGCATAAAAAATATTCGATTCATTAGAATATGAGTTAATCTAATTACTTTTAAATCCTGTTATTTTGTTTATTTTTAAGAAATAACAAAATTTAGATATATAATTTGCAGGTCATTTCTTACCTTTGTATAATTTGCATCATGACCTGATAATTTATTTTTAAAATTTATAATTCAATCTTAAATTAAATTTTAACGGCGATATACAAAATTTAAAAAAGGAAATAAACGAGGGTTATCGATTATAGAACAACCTTCTCTAAGGAAAATTTTTACCGCCATCTTAATTAAGTTTATATATTACTTAACTCCTTAATTTATAAAATTTATAATAATAGGGTATCTAATCCTAGTTTTTGAAATGATAAATTTTTTATTTATATATACAAAAATTTAAATTAATTTCACTTTATTAAAAATTAATGTGATTTATATATAAATAAGATAAGAAAAAAACATTAAGTTAGTGTATAACCGCGATAGCTGGCACACTGATATATCACTTTTTAGTTCTATGTCAATTTTCGTTGCATAATTCTAATTTGTGTAAATTCTACATCAATTAAATTTAGTTATGTTTTGTTTGCTTAAAGAACAATTTAATAAGAAAAGTGGTTGAACCAGTATTTAAGTTAGAAGCTTAATTTATCTTTTCTTTACTTGAAATTTTATTATTCGTAGATTCTATATAATATTAATCTTATCATTCAGACGGTGTATCATCATCCAAAGTAAATAAGAGTTAAGAGTACTAATCACGAGGCTACATAAGAATCAGCGCTTCAAGATGCTACTCATCCAAGTAAGATTCCAGAGCAAAAAAAAATCAGTAATAATAAGTGATAAATATTAAAATTTTTTAAATCTTGTAAATTAAAAGAAGGTAAGATTCAAAATATGAAAATACCTAATACTATTAGAATTAAGCCTCCTAATTTATTTCTTCTCCTACGTAATAGAGCGTAAAATGGTAAAAAATATCATTCAGGTTGAATATTAATAGGGGAAATTAAGCGATCTGCATATGAGAAATTTTCAGGATCTCTTCTTCAATAAGGGTATAGTATAAGTCATAACAATATGAATAAAAAGACTACCATATTTATTAAATCTTTTGATGTGAAAAATGGATAAAATTTGATTTTTATAGAAGAAGAAAAAGTTCCTAGAGGATTTGATCTGCCTGAATAATGTAATAATAAAAGATGGATTACAGCTAATCCTATAATTAAAAAAGGTAGTAAATAATGCAAAGTAAAAAAGAATTGTAATGTATGACCTCTAACTCTAAATCTTCCTCAAATTCAATTTATGATATATTTACCAATAATAGGAATTGCAGAAATAAATGAAGTAATTACAGTTGCGGCTCAAAACCCTATATTACCTCAGGGTAAAACATAGCCTATGAAAGCAACTAGAATAGTTAGTAAAAAAATTATGTTTCCTCTTAATCAACTATAAGTAAGATTATAAGAATTATTTAATAAACCTTTTAGTATATGCCTATATATTAATATAAAAACAAATGAAGCTCCATTTAGATGAATAAATCGAAATAAAAATCCAAATTTGGATTCGCGTATGATAAAAATAACACTATCAAAAGCTTCAATTTCACTAGGAATATAGTAAAAGACTAAGACTAAACCTCTTAAAACTTGAACTGTTATTATTATCCCCAGAAATCTTCCTAGGTTTCATAAATATGAGATATTCCAAGGAGTAGGGAGATCAATAACTTGAGAAATTATATTAATAGATTTTAAATAGGATTTTTTCATTATAATGAACGTATAGGATATTTTAATATTCTTAAAACTCTAGCTACAAAACAAAAGCAAAAAGTTAATAAAAAAATAATACTATATATTATTTCTTTAGATCTTAGAATATATTTCAATGAAAATAATCTTCTTATTTTAAAATTAAAATCTCTAAAAAAATGAAAATAATTTTCTGTATATACAGAAGAAATTAAAGTAATTATTATAATTGCTATGATTACGGGCCCGAAGTTAATTAAGTTAAAGTTAGGAACTAAAGAAGATATATAAACTAATATTAATAGTAACCCTCCTCTATATACTATAATAAAAAGAAAAATAAATAAATTTATTCTATTGCCATAAAAAAATTTTTCAAACGCTATAAAAATTCTACAAATAAACACTATTAATCTGATTCACAAAGGGTGAGTAAAAATCAGAAATAAAGAGCAAATTAATATAATAAATAAAAACAATCAGAATATAGTTTATATATTAAAACATGAAACTTGGATTTTCAAAATTGATTTCTGAAAATACTTTCTGAATCTTAAATTTACAAAATTTATGTTTTAACTTTTAAACTAAAAAAGTTATTATAAAAGAAATATTACTTGTCATTTCTGGGTTATTAAAAATTTCATTTAATAATAAGCACTTACTAAGAGTTTTGATTAGGTTGGAATTGATTAATTTAGGTTTAATTGTTATAACGTGACAATTTAATTGAGTTTTAACTTTATGGATTATAATTATAAGTGTTATTCATAGGATTTTAGGTCTTTTATTATTACTATTAATTATTCGTTATTTTGGTAATGATAAGAGATTTAATTTGTACTAATAATGTTACATTAATTGATAAAATATCATATTTGATTTCGACTCAAATTTAGGAAAATCCAATGTGTTTTTTTAGCTTAAATATAAAGCAAAGCTCTGAAGAAGCTTAGATTAATAAGACAAAGCTATGTTTAAAACATTAGTATCTTAAAATTAAAAATTTTATGCTTTATTATTGGACAATTTAAGCTATTTAAACTTTGTTGTGATATATACAGAATAATAAATTAAAATTTTAATTTATTTTGGCAATTATTAATTTTATAAAACTGTAAATTTTATTATAATTAACTTGTTATTGTCAGTTTAGTAAATAGAATCTAATGTAATAGAGTTACAGTGATAGTGTGATTAAGCTTAAATAAATAAGCCTATTTAAGACAGTTAATGAAGAAATTTGAAATTTCTTTTTTCAGTTAATACTGACTGTTTTTTCTTTCTGGCAGAATTGAATGCTATAAATTTAGAATTTATATATACTTATTTAAGTGAAAGAAAATTTATGTTTTAAAATTAAAAACAATAATAAATAAAGACATATTTTTTATTATCGTTAATACATATATATTTTTAATATGGTTGTTTTTGGGTTATAGAAATGTTATCAGTTTATTGTTTACATTTGAAAGTAAGCTTTCATATTTTATAATTATTATAGTTTTATTACTTTTTTTCTCGTATTTTATATATTTTAATTCTTATTATAAAAATTTTAATTATTTAATTTATGTAAATCTATTTATTTTATTGCCATTTTTTACTATTAATAAAATTATATTTTTTTATATTTTTTTTGAATTGTCTATTGTTCCAGTATATATGTTGATTTTAGGATGAGGTAATCAACCTGAACGTTTAATTGCTAGAAATTATTTATTAATATATACTTTATGTTTTTCATTACCTATATTGTCTGCTGTTATGTACTTAACAACTAATAATTTTACTATTTGAGATTATGTTTTAAATTATGATTTTAGCTGATTATTCATCTTAGCTCTTGTTATACCATTTTTTGTGAAAATTCCTGTTTATATATTACATTTATGACTTCCTAAAGCACATGTAGAAGCCCCTGTAATAGGAAGAATATTTTTAGCTAGGATTTTATTAAAAACTGGAGTTTATGGTTTAATAAAGATTAATGGTATTTTTTTTAAAAATTATGATAATAGTATGATTACTGTTTCTTTAATTATAATTTTAAGTGCAAGAATTATGTGTTTTATACAAAATGATTTGAAAAAATTTGTAGCTTTTAGAAGTGTTGCCCATATGACTATAAGAATTAATTTAATGTTTTCAAATTTTACTAGTATAGATAGAGGTATAATTATTTTAATATTATCTCATGGATTTTTAAGTAATATTATGTTTTATTTTACAGGAATGCTTTCTAATTCTAGAAAAACACGAGTTATTCATATACAACAAAATATTTTATTAATATTACCAGGGTTGTGATTTATAATTATTGTTATTCTATTTTTTAATTCAGGGTTGCCACCTTCAATTAATATAACCAGAGAAATTATGATATTTATCAATAGATACATATCTTGAAAAATTAATTTACTAATTTTGTGTGTATTATTTTTAACTTTGATCTATTATCCAGTTTGAATAATAACTATAATAAATAAATTTAATCAATTTATAAAACTTTTAACAAGTATATTAATTTCAGATATGATGATTTTGTTATTTTATATGTTTTCATTGATTTTGTTATGATGAAATTTTAGTATTATGTTGTAATGAGGCCATGTTAGTTTATTAATAAAATTTTGATTTGTGATATCAAAGAATTGCTTGGTAATAGTAAATTTGATTGTAATATTATATTCTATTTTACTTTTATTTATTGGTTTATTGATTTGGTTAACGAAAGGTTTAAATATTTTTTTAGCAAGATCAATATTAAATACTAGCTTCAGTCTCTCATTTTGATGAGATATAGATCAGTTAATAATTTATTTTATTTTTACTGTTATTATTTTATCTTTTATTATTGTTATTTATTCTTCATATTATATAAGTTACGATTTGTATTTTAATCGATTTATATTTATTATATTATTATTTATTATTAGAATATTGATTTTGAATTCTAGAACTTCATGTTGAATGCTTTGATTAGGATGAGAAGGTCTAGGTATCACTAGATTTATATTAATCATTTATTATTCTAATTGAAAATCAAATAATTCTTCTGTTCAAACTCTTATATTAAATCGAGTAGGAGATTTTTCTTTAATATTAAGAATGACTATATTTTGTTATAGTCAAAATTGAAATTTAAATAGTTTAAATTATACTTGCTGATTTACATTATTAGTTATTATAGCTATTTTTGCAAAAAGAGCACAGATTCCTTTCCAAAGATGGCTTCCTGCTGCTATAGCTGCTCCCACTCCTGTCAGATCTTTAGTTCATTCTTCAACTTTAGTAGTAGCGGGAAGAATTCTTTGCTTAAAATTAAATAATTATTTTTTTAATTATTCTATAGTTTGATTATCTATGTTAGGATTCTTAACTAGATTATATGCTAGTTTTATAGCTTTTATCGAACAAGATTTTAAAAAAATTATAGCTTATTCTACAATATCTCAGATTGCATTAGTTATATTTATACTTAACACTAACTTAAATAAATTATTATTTATACACATTGTAAATCATGCTTTTGCTAAAGCTTTATTATTTATAAATGTAGGTGTGTATATCATGTCTTCTTTTGGATTGCAAGAGCTACGTTTAATGAAATTAAAAGTTTATATAAATAAAATTTCTTCTTTTTATATGATTACATGTCTTTTATCTATGTGTGGGTTTTATTATCTATCTTGTCTTTATTCTAAAGAATTCTTTTTATGTTTTTCTTTATTTCAAGAAACTATCTTATTATTAATTAATTTAACAATTTTTTTATCATTAGCATATTCATTTCGAATGATTAAATATTTAATAATAAGATCTTACTCAAAAGTAATTAATGTTATCTCACATAATTCAAACAGAGTAAATATCTTTATATTTTTTGTAATATTTTCAAATGGTTGATTTATGGTATATAACTATATTATGCCAATTGATAGAAATTTTTTTGTTTTTAAAAAAAATTATATGATACTAATCCCTTTTGTTATAATCATTTTAAGAATATTTCTATATAAAAATTTAAAATTATTGAATTTAGATCTTCTGTATCAAGCATTCTCTATATTTTTAATTAATAATAGAATTTTTCTTAATTATAAAAGAAAATTTATAAGTTTATCTTATAACATGTTTATTGATTTATTTTATCAATATGCTAGCAATATAAAATTAATAGTGTTACCAATTTTTTTCTTATTATTTTTCTTACTGTTGTAATTTATTTAAGATAAAATAAAATAAGCTAAATTTAAGCTATTGAGTTCATACCTCAAAAATACAAATGTTTTTATTAATTAATTTAGTAAATTGGTTAATCTTTTATTTTTTTTTAATTGGTATAAGAGTAACATCTAATAATTGGCTATCTATATGAACAATCTTAGAATTAAGAACTTGAACTATACTAATTATTATATTCTTTAATTATGATAATTCTGATATAATTTTTAAAATATATATTATAATATCTATTATTTCTATATGACTTTTTATATTATGGCTGAATATGTGATTTAAACAAGAATGAATTTTATTTATTTTTGCAATTAAAATAGCCATTCCTCCTTGTCATTGATGGTTAGGTTGAATCTTAAAAAGATTAAGATGAAAAATGTTTTGATGAATCACAACAATCCATAAGTTTATTCCAATAATTTTTAGTTTATTACTTATTAACACTTTCTTGGTATTTTTTTGAGCATTATTTTCTACTTTATGAAGAGCTATTAGAATTTGAAATGTTAATTCCTTATTTTTACTTCTATTTTATTCTTCTTGTATGCACTCATCTTGATTATGGATATCAGTAAATGATTTACAAACTTTTTGTTTTTATTTTATTAGTTATACTACTTTGATGTATTCTGTTTTTTATTATATAGAAAAATGAGAATTCTTTTATTCTAGAAACTTAATTTTAATATTTGTTTTCATTTTAATAGGTTTACCAACTAGTTTAATTTTTTTTATTAAAATAATAATCTCAGGTTTATTTATATCTTATAATTTAATTTTTATCTGATTATTATTATTTACAAATATTTTCATAATTTATCCTTATTCTCAAATAATGTGACTTTCTTTAAACAAAAATTTTAATTTTAATAAATATTTCTCCAATGGGTTAAAGTACGATTCTTTAAAACACTACATTAATTTATCTGCCCAGTTAATAGTTTGATTTTTACTGTTATAATAAAGAAAGAAAAGTAAAGATATAACATTAATTTTAAAATTAATTATTAATATTTTGTTATTTTAGTGTATATATTTAAGCACTTTTAATTTCCAATTAAATAGATATGATAACACACATAAATTATCATTCTCATAGTTTTAATATTTTAGCTGTAATTGAATAATCAATTAAATTATGTATTTAAGTATAAGTTAGTACATAAAAATTTGAATTTTAAAGTTTAAATACAAAAAAGAAATTAGTATACATTATTATTACATAAAATTGCAAATTTTAAAATAACTTTCTTTCCTTTGATATATA